TTCGGTCGTTGTGGTCGGACTCTATTATGGATTTCTGACCACACTCTCCATAGGGCCCTCCTATCTCGTCCTTCTCCGAACTCTGGTTATGGAAGAAGGAGAAGAAGGAACCGAGAAGAAGGTAGCAGCAACAACCGGTTTTATTATGGGACAGCTCATGATGTTCATATCGATCTATTATACGCCTCTGCATCTAGCATTGGGTAGACCTCATACAATAACTTTCCTAGCTCTACCCTATCTTTTGTTTAATTTCTTCTGGAGCAATCATTTTGATTATGGATCTACTACCAGAAATTCAATGCGTAATCTCAGCATTCAATGTGTATTCCTGAATAATCTCATTTTTCAATTATTCAACCATTTCGTTTTACCAAGTTCAATGTTAGCCAGATTAGTCAACATTTATATGTTTCGATGCAACAACAAGATGTTATTTGTAACAAGTAGTTTTGTTGGTTGGTTAATTGGTCATATTTTATTCATGAAATGTGTTGGCTTGGTATTAGTCTGGATACGGCAAAATTTTTCTATTCGATCGATTATTCGATCTAATACGTACCTTCTTAATGTACTTATTCGAGCTATTAATGTACCTATTCGATCGAATAAGTACCTTAATGGAATTATTCGATCTAAGAAGTACAAGTACTCTGTGTCAGAATTGAAGTACCTTGTGTCAGAATTGAAGTACTTTGTGTTAGACTTGATAGATTCTATGGATCGAATCTTTAGTATTCTCTTATTTATTAGCTGTGTCTACTCTTTAGGCAGAATGCCGTCACCCATTTTGAGTAGGAAACTGCAAGAAACCTCACAAATGACAGAAAGAGATGTAGAAATAGAAACAACTTTCGAAACGAAGGGGACTAAACAGGAGGGATTCACCGAAGAAGATCCTTCTCCTTCCCTTTTTTCGGAAGAAAGGGAGGATCCGGACAAAATCGATGAAACGGAAAGGATCCGAGTGAATGGAAAGGACAAAACAAAGGATGAATTCCACTTTCACTTAAAAGAAGAAGATAAAGACCTCTTCTGGTTTGAAAAACCCCCTGTGAGTCTTCTTTTCGACTATAAACGATGGAATCGCCCATTGCGATATATAAAAAATTATCGATTCGAACATGCTGTAAGAAATGAAATGTCACAATATTTTTTTTATACATGTCAAAGTGATGGAAAACGAAGAATTTCTTTTACATATCCATCCAGTTTATCAGCTTTTTTTGAAATGCTACGACAAAAAATGTATTTTTCTTTTTTTACAACAAAAAAATTCGTCTGTGATGAACTGGATAAATTCTTCTATGATGAACTGCATAATTATTATTGTTGGATTTATACCAATGAAAAAAAATGGAGGAGCCTAAGGAACGAGTTTAGAGATAGAATTGAAGCCCTAGACAGAGGATCTCCTTATCTGGATGTACTCGAAAAAAAGACTCGATTATGCAATCATAAAACTAAAGAAGAATACTTGCCTAAAATATATGATCCTCTCTTAAACGGATCCTATCGTGGAATAATTAAAAAATTTTATTTACCTTCAATCCTAAATGAAACTGCAGTCAAAAATTCGATAGAGACAAATTTTTTAAATAAACTCAATAAAGTTCATAGTATCCTTCTTTTTAAGGGTAAGGAACTTAATGTTCATAATTTTGAAGAATTGTACCAGAAATTGGAAGGGAAAATAGCTACATTGGAAGAGAAATTGGTCCAGAAATTGGACCAGAAATTGGAAGAGAAATTGGAAGAGAAATTGGGACAGAAAATATATACATTGGATCAAAAAGCATTAGCAAGAGAATTGAGTCTTTTAATCGATGAATTTGCTAAAGAATCAACATCAAATTGGAAAAGAATTTCTTTATTTCCGGAACAAAGACGAATTGATTCAGAAGATCCAGAAAAAGTTTTGAAATTTTTAATCGAAAGAGTCATAATTGATCCCATCATTCAAACAATATGCGATACAGCCATAATTCCTCCCATGGAAAAAACAACTCGAAAAAAATCGATTGGAATAAATAAAAAAGTCCCCCGATGGTCATACAGATTATTCAGCGAGGTAGAACAACTCGGAAAAACTGCAACAACGGAAGAGGGGGAAGAGTGGATAGTAGATCATCAAATTCGCTCGAGGAAAGCGAAACGTATGGTTCTTTTTACGCAGGGTCCAGAGAATGCCGCCCCAACTATGACGAAGCCTAATGAACTAGAAGAAGTGGATATGATAGATTATCCCTATGAAGCGGATTTTCGTCGAGACATAATCACAGGTTCTATGCGTGTTCAAAGACGTAAAACCCTTACGGGGAAAATGTTTCCCTTATATCCGTATTCCCCACTTTTTTTCGACAGAGTAGGATTTTCTTGGGATGTTCTTTTCGAACCATTCATATTATCAGTAATTGAGATTTCCGACCTAATACAAGACATTTTTAGAAAGGGTATAAAAGGAAGCGTAGCAAAAAGAATAAAGAGGTTGAAAAAACAAAAAAAAATGTACATGGAGGAAAACAAAAGCTACGAAGAAATTCAAAAAGAAGTCAATGAAATGGAAAAGGGGCGGGACGGGCAGACGGAAATGGAACGAATAGAAAGGACACGAGAAAAAATAGCAGACCTCTATGATATCCTTATTTATGCTCATGGAATAAGAGCTTTGATTTTACTAATTCAGTCGAGGCTTAGACAATCTATTGTATTACCTTCATTGATACTAGCTAAAAATATTGTCCGTTTCTTATTACGCCAAGAGCCCGAGTGGGGGCAGGATATAAGGGAGATGAATAGAGAAGTGTATGTTATATGCACCTATAATGGTATGCCAGTACTAAAACCAGGAAGAAACGGAATTTTTCCTCCAAACTGGGCCACAGAGGGTATACAAATAATGATACGATTTCCTTTCCGTCTGAAACCTTGGCACCGATCTAAGATACGACCTTCTCGTAGGGATCCAAATCCAAAGCAGGAAAGTCCTGCTGCTTTTTTAACGATTTGGGGACTGGAAACTGACCGTCCTTTTGGTTCTCCTCTCGTAGGACTTGGTATTTTGTTTTGTTATTATTTTGGACCCCCTTTGAAAAAACTCCAAAAAGCAATTCTAAAATGGAGTTTTCGAGTTCTAAAAAGTTTCAAAGAAAGAAAAAAATTATTGTTTCTAAAGGTCCAAAAAGAACCAAAAAAATGGAGAGAGGATTCGAGTGAAATAAAAAAAGATTCTATAATCAATAATCAGATTATTCATGAATCATCCATTCAAACCCGATCTATGGATTGGACAAATTATTCACTGACAGAAATAAAAATGAAAGATCTGACTGATAGAACAAGCACAATCAGAAATCAAATAGAAAGAATTACAAAAGACAAGAAAAATGGATTTCGAACTCTAAAGATAAATATTAGTCCTAACAAAACAAGTTATGGTGCTCAAAAATTAGCATCACTAAAAAATCTTTTTCAGATATTAAAAAGAAGAAATGATCGATTAATCCGTAAATCACATTATTTTTTTAAATGGATCGTGGAAAGGATATACACGGATATCCTTCTAGAGAGCTTTCCATATATCATTAATCGTCTTACTAATAGTCTTTATAGGCCCATGATCATTATAAAACTTTTTCGTAAATTAAAAAAAAAATCTTTTTTTGATACAAAAGAGAAAAAGATAATTGAGCGTATTTCAACTATACAAAAAAAACTTTCACCTTCTCGTATTCGTCATAAGATTCAGACGAAGTCGGAGGTTTCTTTTAAATTATCCCTCGTGTCACAGGCCTATGTATTTTACAAATTATCACAAACCCAGGTTATTAACTTGTATAAGTTAGGATCTGTCCTTCAATATGACGGAGCATCTTTATTTCTTAAGAATGAAATAAAAGATTATTTTCGAAGACAAGGAATAATTTCTTCCGAATTAAAGCATAAGAAACTTCAGAATTCTGGAATGAATCAATGGAAAAATTGGTTAAAGAGTCATTATCCATACGATTTATCTGAGCTAAAATGGTCTAAATTAGTACCGCAAAAATGGCGAAATAGAGTCAATCAACATTGTAGGGTTGAAAATCCAAATTTAATCAAACGGGATTCATCTGAAAGAGAGGAAAAGGTTTCGTTATTGCTAAATAAAAACGATCATTTTCAAAAACTGTATAGATATGATCTTTTAGCATATCAATCGATTTATTATGAAGATAAGAAGGACTCATATAATTACAACATACATAAACCGAAATTTGTTGATATGGGGGGGAGTATCCCTATTACTAATTTTATAAGAAAAGATTATTTTATGTATATAAAAAATCCAGATAGAAAATTTTGTGATACGAAAGGTCTTTTTTATCTCAAAATTAATAAAGATAAAGAAATCAACCCATCCAAGGGTTTCTTTTCTTTTTTTGATTGGATGGGAATGAGTGAAGAAAGACTAAACCGTCCTGTATCGAAGCCGATACCTTGGTTATTCCCACAATTTGAGTTATTTTTTAATGTATATAAAATGAAACCCGGGTTTATACCAATTCATTCACTTATTTTTCATTTTAATGAAGATGTTAGTGAAGATGTTAGTCAAAATAAAAATCTCACGAAAAATCAACCCCAAAGCATTTGGACTTGGGAAATCGACTTAGATGCGTTCATGAAAGGATCTTTTGCTTTGCAATTGAAATGGCTGCTGAGTCCTTTGACTATCGAATTATTCGATTATGCGCTGTCCGTACTTGAATGGGAAAAGGAAAGCAGAATGACAACAAAGTTTGGTTTCGGCTTTATTAAGAAGGAGGAGTTCACTCTGGATCCAATGCTAATCCGGGATTTGAATCTTTCAAAAATCCTAAAAGAGGGAATATTTATTATCGAACCAGTTCGTATACCTGTAAAACATAATGTAGAATTGATTATGTATCAAACCATAAGGATTTCTTTGGTTCATGAGATTAAACAAAAAAATAATCAAAAAAGATACAGAGAAAATATGGATAAGAATCATTTTGAGGAATCGATTGCAAGACATCAAATGATGACGAAAAATAGAAACAAAAATCATTATGATTTGCTTGTTCCTGAAAATATTTTCTCGTCTAGACGGCGTAGAGAATTGAGAATTCTAAGTTGTTTCAATTCAAGGAATAGTAATTGTGTGGATAAAAATGCAGTATTTTGCAATGGGAACAAGGTAAAAACCTGTGGTCAATTTTTGGATGAAAGCAAAGATCTTGATAGAGAGAAAATGAAATTAATGAAATTCTTTCTTTGGCCCAATTATCGATTAGAAGATTTAGCTTGTATGAATCGCTATTGGTTTGATACTAATAATGGTAGTCGTTTCAGTATGTTAAGGATACATATGTATCCACGATTGAAAATTGATTGATGATACAATTGTCTTCCCCTACGATATATATATCGGGTGGATAAATAGCTGCGCACATGCCTTGTCTTACATCCTTTTTTGATACATGAATACTAATTCAATGACGTATCAATTAGATCATAAAATGAATCAATAAGGAAATTAGGATTGATTCTTGTGTATACTAGATCAAAATACCTCGCATTATTATTACTGATCAGTCAAATTCATATTCGTAAAATAAAAAGAGTAAATTAATAAAAAAATTGACGCATAAAATAAAGAAAAAAAAAGATAAGAAGAAATGCGCCCCCCCCCTACATACTTGAGACCTTCTCCTACAAAAAAACTTGCAACACCTAATCCATTTGGAATTCCATCAATTACTCGTCTGTCAAAAAAATTAACTAGTTCGGACAATCCTCTTACACTCCGAATTACGTATGTTGTATAAAAAGCATCTATGTAACCACGATGATGGGCCCAATCATATATTACATTTTGTATTTTGTCCGAAAAAACCCTATTTGGATGCCTTTTGGCAAAATAATTAATTAAGACAAAATTTTGTAAGGACGAATAAATGGGTTTATATAAAAAAGACGCTACAACTATTCCAGAATAAGCTATACTAACCGAAAGGGTTGCATTTATCACAAATTCAGACCAATCAAAAGAATTTTGATTATTCAATTTTGGATGTAAAAGGTTTACAGACGGAGTTAACCATTTGGACAATAGATCTAAATCTATACCTTCTTGATTGAAAGGAATTCCTAGGAATCCTATGAACAAAGTAAATAAAATCAATACAAGTAGAGGGAATAACATCGTATTACCCGATTCGTGAGGATATGACGCAATTTTTTTATTGCCACAATTATTAATAATAAGAAAGGATCGCATCTTTTTTTTTTTATTTTCGTGCGGGTTCTTAGAAAAACTTTCGTTATTTTTTATTGGTAACAAAGTTAATAAACGAAAATTATTGTTAATAGGTTTCAGTCCTTCTTGACCCCATAAGGATATTGAATAGAAGGAACTACTTTTTTTTCCATTGTAATTTTGAAAATGAACGTTTAAATGACCCTCAAACGTAAGTAAATAGATGCGAAACATATAAAATGCGGTTAATCCTGCTGTAGCCCAGGATATAATTGCGAAAATTGGTGAATACAACCAAGTATCACTAAGAATTTCATCTTTGGACCAAAAACAAGCAAGGGGCGGAATCCCAGAAAGAGAAAGTGTACCTAATAAAAAAGAAGTTTTTGTGATTGGCACATGTTTTTTTAAACCCCCCATAAAAACCATATTCTGGCTTTTATCTGGAGAATACCCAACAATAGCTTCCATAGAATGAATAATGGATCCAGATCCTAAAAACAATAATGCTTTTGAGTAAGCATGAGTAATCAAATGAAATAAAGCAGCTCGATAAGACCCCATACCTAGAGCTAACATCATATACCCCAATTGAGACATTGTAGAATAAGCTAAACTTCGCTTAATGTCTTTTTGGGCAAGAGCTAAAGTAGCTCCTAAAAGTACTGTTATTATACCTATTAACGCGATTAGATGTAGTATGGAGGGGATGACTATCAAAAGAGGAAAAAGTCGAGCGACAAGAAAAATCCCCGCAGCTACCATAGTGGCAGCATGTATAAGAGCCGAAATAGGAGTAGGCCCCTCCATAGCATCAGGTAACCATACATGAAGGGGGAATTGGGCGGATTTGGCAACTGCACCAGCAAATAATAAGAAAGTACATAAAGTTCCAACTAAAAAATGGATTTCATTATTATAAATCAAGGTATTGAATATTTCAAACAAATCTCGAAATTCAAAACTGCCTGTTAGCCAATAAAGACCTAAAATTCCTAATAATAAACCAAAATCCCCTACACGATTAGTCACAAACGCTTTTTGGCAAGCATTTGCTGCAACAGGTCGTGTAAACCAAAAACCTATTAATAGGTACGAACACATTCCAACTAATTCCCAAAAAATATAAATTTGTATTAAATTCGAACTAGTAACTAAGCCAAGCATAGAAGTATTGAAAAAACTCAGATAAGCAAAGAATCTCAAATATCCTTGATCATGAGACATATAATTGTCACTATAAATAAGAACTAGAATACCAACAGTAGTGATTAACATTGACATAATAGAAGTAAGTGGATCAACCAAGTAACCGAACTCTAAAGAAAAATCATTATTGATGGTCCAAGACCATACAGATTGATAGATAGAACTGCTATTTATTTGCTGAATAGACAATTTCATTGAAAAAATCATAACTATACTTAACAACAAAATACTAGGAAAAGCCCACATACGCCGAAGATTTTTTGTTGTCTTCGGAAAAAGAAGAAGTCCCGTTCCAATTAACAAAGGAACTGTAAGTGGAATAAAAGGTATGATCCATGCATATTGGTATATATGTTTCATAAAAAATAAAATTTGATTTTCGATTCACCGGCTCTTACCTCTTTCGAAAGAGGTCAGTAAAAAAAATTAAGATATGCGATAATAGAATTTTTTTCTATTCGAAATCGAAATTCTTAGAATAAGCATTTTATTAATATTCAACTCAAGAAGTTCTAATTGGTCAAATGACCAAATAGTTATTAATTAAACTATTGAAACCTATGAATATAGAGAATATCCAAAATTTATACTTTTCATTATTATTTTGATAAATCCATAGATAGAAAAATTATAAAAAATTAGGCCAAACAAAAAAGTACGTAAGTCTGATACTGATATGAATCAAAAGATCTAATAAAATTCATAACCTAAGTGAAGTCAAAAACTAGGAACTATTTAACTTTTTTATTCGGAATCAGTTATTAGGTCTCTGCAAAACTCTTTGATTGATTGTCTTCTATTACAAAAAAAAAGAATATTTTGATTTTTCTATGCTAGCCAAGACTTTACTTTCGACTTTACATAACATAAAATAAAAAAAATGAGAAAAACATATCAAATCATGTCCACTTTAACTAAATAACTAGTCTCATTTCAATTCAAAAAACCATATATTTCTTAAAAAGAATCAAGTTTTCTATTAGGTAATTAGGTACGAATAGCTTACTTAACTATTCCAAAATTAAACCCTTCGATGTGTTTATTATATGACATATAAATCAAATATGAAATACAAAAGTCACATAACAAAAATAAACAGAAATAGAAGTCGAAAGTTTGCTTCTTGATTTTCTTTTTTATGGTACATCGTATTCTATAAATAGAAATTTGAATAAGAAAAATATGTAATTTTCCTATATTTCTAGTTCTTTTTGAGATATTTATTTTTTTAAAAAACATAGTCTATAACTAAATATAAAAATAGGACAGAAAGATTACTTTGCTTTGCATAATAGATGTCTTTCACATACAACTATAACAATGAATAACCTATTCATTTTTGAATGGCAGTTCCAAAAAAACGTACTTCAATTTCCAAAAAGCGTATTCGTAAAAATATTTGGAAAAGAAAAGGATATTCGGCAGCATTAAAAGCTTTTTCATTAGCGAAATCTCTTTCTACCGGGAATTCAAAAAGTTTTTTTATACGAAAAATAAGTAATCAAACGTTAGAATAATCTGAATTGAGCTGACTCAAAAAAAACTTCTACAAAATTTTCTTTATCATTTATATTCATAAAAAAATAGAAAAAAAAGAAATCATCTAAATTTTAAATATAGAATGAATGCTTTGTATTCATTAATGTTTTTTTTTGACCTGATCAACATGAAATAGACCTTGCTTTTCTCTTATGATATGTAAACTCAAAATACGTCTGTCTGTATACGGGACTTTTTTGTTTGAAAACTACAGGATTTCACTATCCTTCTTTTTTTTTAGTATATTTTAGCATTTCTGGGATGGGGATTCTTACTTTCCCCATCAACCGACTGGTCCCAATAGAAAATTAAAGTGGTTTTTATATCTATGGAAAAGCAAACAAAATCTATTTAGTCAAAAAGGGATCCTTACTAGATAGCGGATTTGTATAGTTACTTCAATTTCAAGAAAACAGAAACTATAGGAAATCTTATTGACTATAACTGACACTAACCCCAAAAAGGATTCTTATTGAACATTCAAATTACGATTGTCTTTATTCAACATTTTTTTATGTTTTATAAAAATATCGCCATTGAATTGACTCTTTCAATCTCGACGATTAAAGATAAATAGGCTATTATGATTTCAAACAAGCCGCTATGGTGAAATTGGTAGACACGCTGCTCTTAGGAAGCAGTGCTAAAGCATCTCGGTTCGAGTCCGAGTAGCGGCACATTTTTTTACAAATTCGAAAAAGGAATCTAATAGCCCTAGAATGAATAATAATCACAATGAGATGAATTTCATTCTGAATTTCTATTTGTAAGTGAGGGATCTCTTTTCTTTATCTTTATATATATATATTCTTATGGTATTTTTGACTTTAGAGCACCTTTTCAATCATATTTCCTTTTCAATCGTTTCAATTGTAATTACAATTCATTTAATAACTTTAGTAGTCAACGAAATAGTCGAACTAGATGATTCATTAGAAAGGGGTATGATACTTACTTTTTCCTGTCTAACAGGATTATTAGGTATTCGTTGGATTTATTCGGGGCATTTCCCATTAAGTGATTTATATGAATCATTAATCTTCCTTTCGTGGAGTTTTTATATTATTCATATGATTCCTTATTTTAAAAAACATAAAAAAAATTTAAGTGCAATAACAGCGCCCGGTGCTATTTTTACCCAAGGCTTTGCTACTTCAGGCTTTCTAGCTCAAATGAAGCAATCCACAATATTAGTACCCGCTCTCCAATCCCAGTGGTTAATGATGCATGTAAGTATGATGATATTGGCCTATGCAGCCCTTTTATGTGGATCATTATTATCAGTAGCCCTTCTAGTCATTACATTTCAAAACAATATAAGTCTTTTTGGTAAAAAACCATTTTTATTAAACGAGTCTTTGTTCTTCGGGAAGATCCAATACATGAACAAAGAAAACAATATTTTACAAAGCACTTATCTTTTTTCTCTTAGTAATTATTATAGGTCCCAGTTAATTGAACAATTAGATCATTGGAGTTCCCGTGTTATTAGTCTAGGATTTATCTTTTTAACCATAGGTATCCTTTCAGGAGCAGTATGGGCTAATGAAGCATGGGGATCATATTGGAATTGGGACCCAAAGGAAACTTGGGCATTTATTACTTGGACCATATTCGCGATTTATTTACATATTAAAATAAATATCAATTTGAAAAGTGAAAATTCTGCAATTGTGGCTTCTATAGGATTTCTTATAATTTGGATATGCTATTTTGGGGTCAATCTATTAGGAATAGGATTACATAGTTATGGTTCATTTCTATTAAAAAGCACCTAAATTGAATTAAAGAAAGGACCTAACCTGTCGAATAAAACCACAGGACAGGGTATATTCCCTATCCATATAAAAATAAGCAAGTCTCGTCGAGAACCATTTCAATCAAGTAGTATAGTGATTCAAATGGTTCTCACAAACGTCAAACTATCCTATTTAAATTATAATTTAAAAATTTAAAATTCGTTTTTTTGTGCGTTACGTAAAAAAGAAAGTTTCCGTTTAAAACTATCTATAAAAAAAATTAGATAGAACAGCTTCTACCTTCTCAACTGATAGTGAGAGAACGAAATCTGGGTAAATGCCAATACCTATTACTGGCAGAAAGATAGCGAGTGAAACAAATAACTCTCGCGGACCCGAATCAAAAAACGAAGAGTTTGCACTATTTAATAACTTGTATCCATAGAACATTTGACGTAACATAGATAATAAATAAATAGGAGTTAATATCATTCCAATTGCCATGCCAAAAGTAATTAGGACTTTTGGCATTAAAAAAATTTTTGGGCTGGTAATTATTCCAAAAAATACTATTAATTCGGCAAAAAAACCACTCATGCCCGGTAACGCAAGGGAAGCCATCGAAAAAGTACTGAAAAGTGTGAATATTTTTGGCATTGAAACGGCTATTCCACCAATTTCGTCGAGATAAACAAGACGTATTCTATCATAACTCGTTCCTGCTAGGAAAAAAAGTGCAGCACCAATAAATCCATGAGAGATTATTTGTAAAATGGCTCCGTTGAATCCCGTATCAGTTATAGAACTAATTCCTATAATTATGAAACCCATATGAGATACAGAGGAATATGCTATTCTTTTCTTTAAATTACGTTGTCCCGGAGATGCTGAAGCTGCATAGATTATTTGTATTGTGCCCACTATCATCAACCAAGGAGAAAATATAGAATGCGCGTGAGGTAATAATTCCACATTGATCCGAACCAATCCATATGCTCCCATTTTTAATAGGATTCCGGCTAAAAGCATACAAGTACTATAATGTGCTTCTCCATGGGTATCCGGTAACCATGTATGGAGAGGTATAATCGGCGATTTGACAGCAAAAGCAATAAGAAATCCAATATAGAATATTATTTCTAATCCCACAGGATACGATTGATTAACTAACGTTTCCAAATTTAATGTTGGTTCATTAGAACCATATAACCCTATACCCAAAACTCCCAGTAACAGAAAAACGGAACCCCCTGCAGTGTACAAAATAAACTTTGTAGCTGAGTATAGACGTTTCTTTCCTCCCCATATGGATAAAAGTAGATAAACGGGAATTAATTCTAATTCCCACATTAGAAAAAAAAGTAAAAGGTCTCGAGAAGAAAATAATCCTATTTGACCACTATACATTGCTAACATCAAGAAATGGAATAATCGGGAATCCCGAGTAACTGGCCAAGCCGCTAAAGTAGCTAAAGTCGTGATGAATCCCGTCAGTAAAACGGGTCCTATAGAAAGTCCGTCTATTCCCAACCTCCAGTGGAAATCAAAAAAGCGAATCCAGTTATAATCTTCGGCCAATTGTATTAATGGATCGTCTGGTTGGAAATGATAACAGAATACATAAATTGTTAGGAGGAATTCTACTATACATATACACAAAGTATACCACCTAATTACCTTATTACCCCTATGAGGGAGAAAGAAAATGAATGAACCCGCAAATATAGGCAAAACTACAATTAAAGTTAACCAAGGAAAATAATTCGTGGTAAAGACAAAATACACTTGGACTAAAAAACCCGTACTCGAAACAAAATAAGATATACTTCATTTCGAGCGCGGGTTTTTGTCGGTAAACAAAAAGAAAAAGGATTCAAGTGGAGTTTTCTGGAACGTATCAATAAGCTAGACCCATACTGCGAGTTGTTTCATGCCATAAATAAACTCGAACACTCAAAAAATCGGTTGGACAGGCGGATTCACATCTCTTACAACCAACACAGTCCTCTGTTCTTGGAGCGGAAGCTATTTGTTTAGCTTTACACCCGTCCCAAGGTATCATTTCTAATACATCTGTGGGGCAGGCTCGGACACATTGAGTACATCCTATACATGTATCATAAATCTTTACTGAATGTGACATTGGATCTATACCTTTTTTTTGAATCTCATTAATTTCGATCTAGTATAACCCTGTATTGTATGTAAATGAATTACATATGCAAAGACCAGACGAATCGATGATTCACCAGAATTTTTCGAATCAACTTATTTCTGGGTCGGTTTAGAAAGGAGGTCCAAAATACTTTGATTTTTTCGATTTTTGAAGATTCTACATACCCAGTAATTGAATTTGAATTGATAACTCTTCAAATTTCTATCAAAATAATATTAATACTACTTATTCAGTAAATTCGATTGATTAATACGAGTTGATTTTCTGTTACGATAAATTGCCGAAACAATAGCCGGTCCAATAGCTGCTTCAGCGGCTGCAATAGCTATAACAAAAATGGAGAAAATGTTTCCTTTTAGTTGACGACTATCAAAAAAGTCAGAAAATGTTACGAAATTAAGATTAACCGCATTCAATATAAGCTCAAGACACATAAGAGCTCGAACTAAATTTCGGCTTGTGATTAATCCATAGATACCGATAGAAAATAAATAGGCACTCAAAACAAGTACATGTTCGAGCATCATTGAGCAACTCCTTATCAATCTTGATTCATTTCAATAGGAACAAAAATATCATTCACTCGAATATAACAAACAAATACAGAGCAAAGAAGTATGTTAGTAATAGATTGACTTTTCTATTTTATATTATACATCAATTCAATTCTAATTGAATTGAAATGGATACGATAAACGAGAAATAGAATAAAGTTTGATTTGGAATGGCGCTTTTAAAGATTTTTAATCTTATTGACGGGCTACGGCAATTGCACCGATCAAAGCAACTAAAAGAATTATCGAAATGAGTTCAAATGGGAGAAAAAAATCGGTTGATAAATGAATTCCAATTTGTTGACTATTATTTATCAAATCTTGTTCTATAATCTGGTTTAATTTTGTAGTCCAAATAATTCCGTACCATGACGTATTTAGAATAGTAGTAACTAATAAAAAAAAAATACTGGTACAAACTAACAAAGTAATTCCGTCTCCAAGAGTCCAAAGACGAAAATTCTTGTCATATTCTAACCCGCTGATGAACATTACAGCAAATATGATTAAAACATTTATAGCTCCTACGTAAATAAGGAGTTGTGCAGAAGCTACAAACTGAGAGTTTGCTAGAATATAGAATAAAGATATACAAACAAGAACCAATCCCAACGAAAAGGCGGAAAAAATGGGATTGGTAAATAATATCACTCCTAGGCCTCCTAATATAAGACCTGATCCCAGAAAGACTAAAAGAAAATCATGTATTGGTCCAGGTAAATCCATTCGATGAAAAAAAGATATAAAAAATAAGACTCTTTCATGATCTTATTGAACTGACCAGGATAAGTTAAGTTGATCTATTTAAGACACGTTCCTAGTTGAATGCGATTCTAATGGATGCGAATTGATGTAGGTACAGTTAGTGTACAAATCACATTCTTTATCTGAAAGGCTAGTTCGAATCTAGTTGAAATCATTACATTAAAAAAGATTTCCAAGTAAATCCACAATTTTCATGAATCAACTAGATCAATAGTTGTTATTTTGAGTTTAGTCATTCACAAAGAAAAACCAACCCTGTTAAATTTATATCCTTAGTAAGAAAAAAAGGTTCTTGAATTTATCAAGGTATTTCTTTTTTATTGAATTGAGACCAATTCAAGATAGTTCGAACTGTGTAATCGTCAATTATTGATATTGGTAAACGGCCTAAAGCAATTTGATTATAATTTAATTCATGACGATCATACGTAGAAAGCTCATATTCTTCAGTCATTGATAAACAATTTGTTGGGCAATACTCAACGCAATTACCACAAAATATACAGATTCCGAAATCAATACTGTAATTAAGCAATCGTTTCTTTCGAATATCAGTTTCCAATTTCCAATCTACAACAGGTAGATCTATAGGACATACCCGAACACATACCTCACAAGCAATGCATTTATCGAATTCAAAGTGGATTCGACCACGAAAACGTTCTGATGTGATCAATTTTTCATAAGGGTATTGAATAGTTACAGGTAAACGATTCGCATGGGATAAGGTAATCAGAAAACCTTGACCAATGTACCTAGCCGCTCGTACTGTTTGTTGCCCATAATTCAGGAACCCAGTTACCATAGGGAACATATCCTAAATATCGATAAAAATTTTTTGTTTGTTTCTTTCTCTTGTTTGGGACAAGTTATCAATCTAGTTACTAGGGAATAAAAAAAAGTCTATTTTGCTTATATTATAGTGAAAGGAGTTGGGAAGAAGTTGTTAATAATAAATTCCCTAAAGAAATAGGTAAAAGAAATTTCCATCCAAGATTTAATAATTGATCCATTCTTAGTCTAGGTAAGGTCCATCTTGTTGTGATAGAAATGAACAAGAACAAAAAAGTTTTCCCTAGTGTAATGAAAATACCAATTGTTGTTCCAAAGACTCCATCCCTTGCATTTATTCCAAATAGGTCAGGAACGAATATGTATGGAATAGAGAGATTCCAGCCTCCCAAGTAAAGAACTGTTACAAATAATGAAGAAACTAGTAGATTTAGATAGGAAGCAACATAAAATAAACCGAATTTAATACCTGAATATTCTGTTTGATAACCTGCTACTAATTCTTCCTCTGCTTCTGGTAAATCAAAAGGTAATCTTTCACATTCGGCTAGAGAAGAAATTATAAAAACGAGAAATCCTATAGGTTGGCGCCACAAATTCCACCCCCACAAACCATATTTGGACTGTGCTTCAATTATATCAACTGTACTTAAACTGTTAGACAATTCTAGTCGGTGATAAGATCACAGTTATCATCGCTATTACAGAACCGTACATGAGATTTTCACCTCATACGGCTCCTCGAGGGTCCCACATAAATCTCAGGACTGCTTCGATATTTTTCATTTTGAAATTTTTGTAGGATAGATAGAATCAAAAGTAATCGAAAGGTTCCGAATTAGACCAATGGAATTCTGTCTGCTATACTAAAAGGCTTCTGAATTGATCTCATCCTTTACATTTTTTTATTAAATTAATATTAAATTAATATTTTAATATTTAATATATATTTGTATTTTATTTGATTTATTTTCAGTTTTTTTGTTGAGACTTAATTTAAACCCTTCAGAAAAGACTCTTTTTAGAAATATTAATAGATATCTCACCCTATCCTTTTTTATTACGAAAAGAAATTAACATGAAGCATGATATGAAGTGTAACTTTCTGAATCTTAATATAGTTATAGTAAAGCAAGGATAATAATATAGTTATAGTGTTATAGTAAAGTAAGAATAAGAAAAAATTTTGCAATCACATTCTTTCTATTTTTTGTTCTTTTGTTTTGCTAAAAAAGGAAGTAAAGGATTACTTCGTTCCTGATAGTCATTCACTTTATCGGTGGATAGCAGCATACTCTGGATCGGAATTCTGGGGAGTACTACTTGATCATTTCTACTAATTTAAAGCCCCAATTAGTATTTCGTTTATGTGGAATTTTTTTCCGATAACTTAGAAAATCTCTATTACTAATCCTTTGTGTACCTTGGTGTTCCTAACCATCCACTCAGTTTTACTCAATCTTTTCGACAATTCGTATCATATATAGTAATAGATAGAAACGATAGCACGAACTCCAAAGAATGGATCTGTCTGTTTAACCCGCTTCAAGCCATGATAACTAATCAACCAGTCTTGGGGTAAATAGTTTTTCTTTACTGCTTCTATTTACTTATATTAACTTTGGCGGAATTCTTGTACATAGGAAATGAGACTCAAGCTTTTTACTGCGAATTTCGAAGCTGTTTTCTTTCACTCACCTAACTATCTGGTTTAGTTCATCAACCCGAAGGTTGAATAAAAAAGAAAGTTATCTATTCAATGTATTTTAGTTCATTCTTAGAAAACTCTCGAAAGAAAAAATTGTGGAAATTTGATGTCTCAACGAATCACACGTAGAGATATTGATAACACGCATAGAGTTAATGGTATTTCATAACTAATAGATTGGGCAGCAGCCCGTAGACCGCCTAAAAAGGAATATTTATTATTTGATCCATATCCTGACATAAGAAGTCCAATGGGAGCAATACTTGAAATGGCGATCCATAAAAAAACACCATTACTGAGATCGACTAGAATAAGTCGATAGCTAAAAGGAATTACCGAATAACTTAGTAAAATTGATATGACTGCTATGGAGGGTCCAACACTAAATAAACCCATATCGCCTCTTGATGGAAGAAGGTTCTCTTTGAAAAGTAGTTTTGTTCCATCTGCTAGAGCTTGAAGAATTCCCAAAGGGCCGGCGTATTCAGGTCCAATACGTTGTTGTATCCCTGCGGATATTTCTCTTTCTAACCACACAATTACTAGTACACCTATTGTGATTCCCAAAATAAGAATCAATATAGGTACAAGCATCCATATAGTCCCATAGACTTCTTTTAAGAATTCTAATATAGAAAAAGAATTGATAGCTTGTACTCCTGTTGTATCAATTATCATTTCAACGATCAATTTCTCCCATAATGATATCTATACTACCTAGTATTGTCATAATATCGGCCAATTTCATTCTTTTAACTAACTGAGGAAGAATTTGCAAATTGATAAAACCCGGCGGGCGAATTTTCCATCTCCATGGAAAAGCACTCTGATCTCCTATCAAATAAATTCCCAATTCGCCCTTTGGGGCTTCGACTCTTACATAAAGTTCTTGTCTCGATAACTCAAACGTGGGAGCCGGTTTTTTACTAATGAATCGATATTCAAAATTATTCCATTCAGGATCTCTTACTCTGTTAAAGCGTCGGATTTCTAAATTCTCATAGGGGCCTCCCGGAATCCCTTCTAGAGCTTGCTGAATAATTTTTACAGATTCCACCATTTCGCCAATTCGGATTAAATAACGAGCTAATGAATCGCCCTCCTTCTGCCATTGAACTTCCCAATCAAATTCTTCATAACATTCATAATGATCAACTTTACGAAGATCCCATTGTATTCCGGAAGCCCGTAACATCGGTCCTGACAACCCCCAATTTATTGCCTCTTCTCCGCCAATAATGCCCACCCCTTCAACTCGTTCTAAAAAAATAGGATTTCGCGTAATAAGCTTTTGATATTCAGCAATTGCTGTTAAAAAATACTCACAGAAATCCAAACATTTATCTATCCAGCCGTAAGGTAAATCGGCAGCGACTCCTCCGATACGAAAAAAATTATGCATCATTCTCATGCCAGTGGCAGCTTCGAATAGATCATATATCAATTCTCTTTCTCTGAAAATGTAGAAGAAGGGGGTCTGTGCGCCAATATCCGCCATAAAAGGTCCAAGCCATAATAAATGAGAAGCTATACGACTCAACTCCAACATAATAACTCGGATATAGCTAGCCCTTTTAGGTACTTGAATATTTCCTAATTGTTCTGGTGCATTTATAGTTATTGCTTCTGTAAACATAGTAGCTAAATAATCCCAACGTGTTACATAAGGCAAATATTGTATAATTGTTCGGTTTTCCGCAATTTTTTCCATTCCTCTGTGCAAATAACCTATTATTGGTTCACAGTCAATAACATCTTCGCCATCTAAAGTAACAATGAGTCGAAGAACGCCATGCATTGATGGGTGGTGAGGTCCCATATTTACTATCATTAGATCTTTTCTTGTAACTGGTCCAGTCATAAGTTTTTTCCGTATTTCTTCTTCCATGAATTGCTGAAAACGAAAAGAAGTTCATCCAAATTGAAGATCGAATAAATCAAAGAAAATAATTGTTCAAATTAACGTTTTTTTATCGCTCGAATATTCAATTGACTGATTAATTCTTTATAACGCACTCTATTTTTTTTTGAAAAATAAGTCAGAAGTCGTTGACGTTTTCCCAAAATTTTCCGTAGCCCTCTCTGAGATGAATAGTCTTTTTTGTGTAATTCCAAATGTGAGCTAAGTCTCCGTATTTTATTGGTGAAACAGAATACTTGAAACTCAACAGATCCCTTCTTTTCTTCTTGCGAAATAACTGAAATGAATGAATTTTTTGTCATAACTTTATAAATCCATATATATATAACTTCGTATGCGTCAATTTTTTTATTAATTTACTCTTTTTATTTTACGAATATGAATTTGACTGATCAGTAATAATAATGCGAGGTATTTTGATCTAGTATACACAAGAATCAATCCTAATTTCCTTATTGATTCATTTTATGATCTAATTGATACGTCATTGAATTAGTATTCATGTATCAAAAAAGGATGTAAGACAAGGCATGTGCGCAGCTATTTATCCACCCGATATATATATCGTAGGGGAAGACAATTGTATCATCAATCAATTTTCAATCGTGGATACATATGTATCCTTAACATACTGAAACGACTACCATTATTAGTATCAAACCAATAGCGATTCATACAAGCTAAATCTTCTAATCGATAATTGGGCCAAAGAAAGAATTTCATTAATTTCATTTTCTCTCTATCAAGATCTTTGCTTTCATCCAAAAATTGACCACAGGTTTTTACCTTGTTCCCATTGCAAAATACTGCATTTTTATCCACACAATTACTATTCCTTGAATTGAAACAACTTAGAATTCTCAATTCTCTACGCCGTCTAGACGAGAAAATATTTTCAGGAACAAGCAAATCATAATGATTTTTGTTTCTATTTTTCGTCATCATTTGATGTCTTGCAATCGATTCCTCAAAATGATTCTTATCCATATTTTCTCTGTATCTTTTTTGATTATTTTTTTGTTTAATCTCATGAACCAAAGAAATCCTTATGGTTTGATACATAATCAATTCTACATTATGTTTTACAGGTATACGAACTGGTTCGATAATAAATATTCCCTCTTTTAGGATTTTTGAAAGATTCAAATCCCGGATTAGCATTGGATCCAGAGTGAACTCCTCCTTCTTAATAAAGCCGAAACCAAACTTTGTTGTCATTCTGCTTTCCTTTTCCCATTCAAGTACGGACAGCGCATAATCGAATAATTCGATAGTCAAAGGACTCAGCAGCCATTTCAATTGCAAAGCAAAAGATCCTTTCATGAACGCATCTAAGTCGATTTCCCAAGTCCAAATGCTTTGGGGTTGATTTTTCGTGAGATTTTTATTTTGACTAACATCTTCACTAACATCTTCATTAAAATGAAAAATAAGTGAATGAATTGGTATAAACCCGGGTTTCATTTTATATACATTAAAAAATAACTCAAATTGTGGGAATAACCAAGGTATCGGCTTCGATACAGGACGGTTTAGTCTTTCTTCACTCATTCCCATCCAATCAAAAAAAGAAAAGAAACCCTTGGATGGGTTGATTTCTTTATCTTTATTAATTTTGAGATAAAAAAGACCTTTCGTATCACAAAATTTTCTATCTGGATTTTTTATATACATAAAATAATCTTTTCTTATAAAATTAGTAATAGGGATACTCCCCCCCATATCAACAAATTTCGGTTTATGTATGTTGTAATTATATGAGTCCTTCTTATCTTCATAATAAATCGATTGATATGCTAAAAGATCATATCTATACAGTTTTTGAAAATGATCGTTTTTATTTAGCAATAACGAAACCTTTTCCTCTCTTTCAGATGAATCCCGTTTGATTAAATTTGGATTTTCAACCCTACAATGTTGATTGACTCTATTTCGCCATTTTTGCGGTACTAATTTAGACCATTTTAGCTCAGATAAATCGTATGGATAATGACTCTTTAACCAATTTTTCCATTGATTCATTCCAGAATTCTGAAGTTTCTTATGCTTTAATTCGGAAGAAATTATTCCTTGTCTTCGAAAATAATCTTTTATTTCATTCTTAAGAAATAAAGATGCTCCGTCATATTGAAGGACAGATCCTAACTTATACAAGTTAATAACCTGGGTTTGTGATAATTTGTAAAATACATAGGCCTGTGACACGAGGGATAATTTAAAAGAAACCTCCGACTTCGTCTGAATCTTATGACGAATACGAGAAGGTGAAAGTTTTTTTTGTATAGTTGAAATACGCTCAATTATCTTTTTCTCTTTTGTATCAAAAAAAGATTTTTTTTTTAATTTACGAAAAAGTTTTATAATGATCATGGGCCTATAAAGACTATTAGTAAGACGATTAATGATATATGGAAAGCTCTCTAGAAGGATATCCGTGTATATCCTTTCCACGATCCATTTAAAAAAATAATGTGATTTACGGATTAATCGATCATTTCTTCTTTTTAATATCTGAAAAAGATTTTTTAGTGATGCTAATTTTTGAGCACCATAACTTGTTTTGTTAGGACTAATATTTATCTTTAGAGTTCGAAATCCATTTTTCTTGTCTTTTGTAATTCTTTCTATTTGATTTCTGATTGTGCTTGTTCTATCAGTCAGATCTTTCATTTTTATTTCTGTCAGTGAATAATTTGTCCAATCCATAGATCGGGTTTGAATGGATGATTCATGAATAATCTGATTATTGATTATAGAATCTTTTTTTATTTCACTCGAATCCTCTCTCCATTTTTTTGGTTCTTTTTGGACCTTTAGAAACAATAATTTTTTTCTTTCTTTGAAACTTTTTAGAACTCGAAAACTCCATTTTAGAATTGCTTTTTGGAGTTTTTTCAAAGGGGGTCCAAAATAATAACAAAACAAAATACCAAGTCCTACGAGAGGAGAACCAAAAGGACGGTCAGTTTCCAGTCCCCAAATCGTTAAAAAAGCAGCAGGACTTTCCTGCTTTGGATTTGGATCCCTACGAGAAGGTCGTATCTTAGATCGGTGCCAAGGTTTCAGACGGAAAGGAAATCGTATCATTATTTGTATACCCTCTGTGGCCCAGTTTGGAGGAAAAATTCCGTTTCTTCCTGGTTTTAGTACTGGCATACCATTATAGGTGCATATAACATACACTTCTCTATTCATCTCCCTTATATCCTGCCCCCACTCGGGCTCTTGGCGTAATAAGAAACGGACAATATTTTTAGCTAGTATCAATGAAGGTAATACAATAGATTGTCTAAGCCTCGACTGAATTAGTAAAATCAAAGCTCTTATTCCATGAGCATAAATAAGGATATCATAGAGGTCTGCTATTTTTTCTCGTGTCCTTTCTATTCGTTCCATTTCCGTCTGCCCGTCCCGCCCCTTTTCCATTTCATTGACTTCTTTTTGAATTTCTTCGTAGCTTTTGTTTTCCTCCATGTACATTTTTTTTTGTTTTTTCAACCTCTTTATTCTTTTTGCTACGCTTCCTTTTATACCCTTTCTAAAAATGTCTTGTATTAGGTCGGAAATCTCAATTACTGATAATATGAATGGTTCGAAAAGAACATCCCAAGAAAATCCTACTCTGTCGAAAAAAAGTGGGGAATACGGATATAAGGGAAACATTTTCCCCGTAAGGGTTTTACGTCTTTGAACACGCATAGAACCTGTGATTATGTCTCGACGAAAATCCGCTTCATAGGGATAATCTATCATATCCACTTCTTCTAGTTCATTAGGCTTCGTCATAGTTGGGGCGGCATTCTCTGGACCCTGCGTAAAAAGAACCATACGTTTC